TTTTTGTTGAACCGTATGCATCAAAAGGTGCATGTACGGTTTCTAAGGGATACAACTTTATCCCAATCAACCGACTTTATCGAGAAAGATTACTTTTTTTAGGCCAAGGGGTTGATAGCGAGATCTCGAATCAACTTATTGGTCTTATGGTATATCTCAGTATAGAGGATGATACCAAAGATCTATATTTGTTTATAAATTCTCCTGGCGGATGGGTAATACCCGGAGTAGCTATTTATGATACTATGCAATTTGTGCGACCAGATATACAGACAATATGCATGGGATTAGCCGCTTCAATGGGATCTTTTATTCTGGTCGGAGGAGAAATTACCAAACGTCTAGCATTCCCTCACGCTTGGCGCCAATGAGTTTTTTATTTGATTTGAGAGAAAAAAGAAGACTATGCCTTCGCGCTATATGAAATATGAATATTAAGTAATAATAGCATGGCACTTCGAATTCGATATGATAAATTTTTTTAACCCTTAAATTATGTATCGAAAGAGTAGTATGAGATAAAAGGTATTTCCGATTTTATCTAATCTATCGGGAGGCCTATTTCAGCGTCACAAACTTTTTTGTTTTCACGCCGGGAGGCTCTTAACAATATTTAGGTTATGAAAGAATTTGAAAAAAAAAAAAAAAGAAACTTTGGGATTGCTAAATAACAGACGAAATAAATATATAAAGCAACGGAGCCATCATAGTATTTTTGAACTACTCCAAAAACAAAAAGAAGGGTGGTTATTGGATCATTTACCAACCCGAGTCTGATAGACCCTATATTTAATTTATTTGATATTTAAGTAAGGTAAAAACGAATTCCATTATAGAGCCGTATGCAATGCGTAAAAGATGCCTGTACGGTTGTTCAATTATATATTTTATTATTCTTTATCTCTTCACCTTATCATCATGCGAGATAGAATAAACATTTATTATGTTATATCATCAGGGTAATGATCCATCAACCTGCTAGTTCTTTTTATGAGGCACAGACGGGAGAATTTATCTTGGAAGCGGAAGAACTTTTGAAGCTGCGCGAAACCGTCACAAGGGTTTATGTACAAAGGACAGGCAAACCCTTATGGGTTGTATCCGAAGATATGGAAAGAGATGTTTTTATGTCAGCAACAGAAGCCCAAACTCATGGAATTGTTGATCTTGTAGCGACTGAATAAAAAAGAAAAAATAACAAAAATTTCAGACGCATTGGTGATTTGAGATTTTATCTTCTTACCGGATTTAATATTCTATTCATTAATCTATTAATATTCTATTCATTAATCTATTAATATAGAAATAAAATAATTCATAATCATCCGGTTAAGATCGATCTAAACCAGCCCATTATGTATATGATTCAATATGCCAACTATTAAACAACTTATTAGAAACACAAGACAGCCAATCAGAAATGTCACGAAATCCCCCGCTCTTGGGGGATGTCCTCAGCGACGAGGAACATGTACTAGGGTGTATGTGCGACTCGTTCAGATCATGGGCTAGGACAAAAGAAAGAAAACAATTGATCCAGTATCAACGATCAGTACCAGTGAATAGACTAGAATGGAAGAACTCCATTCAATATCTAAAAATCAAAAAGATCTATCCTTCTATTGTGGTATCAAATGTATGGTTTCCGTTGGTGCAAATCCAATCAACTCCGTTTTAAATTTAAGATGAGAAAGAATTCTCCATTGATAGCAAATGATATCCATTAAGCAGGGGAAATACTATTTTAAAAAGCAGAAAAATTATGCCTTACTCTTGCAAGAACGGACTAACAGGGTCAGCTACTCAGCTAATCTTCATAATTAAATACCGTTACTGTATAAGTGGATCTCATTGTGAAAGACCTCGTACTGGATAATTATGGGTAGAGCCAAAGAGTGTGAACTGTACAAGTTAACAATAACATTGATTAAATGAAAGAAGGGCTCCGGTGTATAGAGAGGACCTCACCGTTTAAGAAGTAACCATAGAAACGATGAAACCCACTATATCCATTTCTATTTACTACTTTTATGTGTTTTTGATACCTAATATCAATACAATTTTTTTCTAGGCATTTCACCTAGAAAAAAAAAAATCGTGGTCGGGAAGGTTATAGTAGCAAAAGCCATTGGAATTAAAATTTTATACATTGGAAGAATCCGTTTTGTTATTAATAGACTAGGATACGGGAAGGGAATAACTGAAAGAAAGGAAATCGATTAGTTATTCATCAAAGTTTCATTTATTCAATGACCAGAATTAAACGAGGGTATATAGCTCGAAGACGTAGAACAAAAATTCGTTTATTTGCATCAACCTTTCGAGGGGCTCATTCAAGACTTACTCGTACTATTACTCAACAGAAAATAAGAGCTTTGGTTTCGGCTCATCGGGATAGAGGTAGACAAAAGAGAGATTTTCGTCGGTTGTGGATCACTCGGATAAATGCAGTAATTCGCGAGAATAAAGTATACTTTAGTTATAGTAAATTTATAAACAATCTGTACAAGAGACAGTTACTTCTTAATCGTAAAATACTTGCACAAATAGCTATATTAAATAAGAGTTGTCTTTATATGATTTCCAATGAGATCATAAAATAAAGAGATTGGAAGGAATCCGTTGGAATAGTTTAAATGGAGTTCCCTGGAGAATGAACTCTGGGAAGGTAGAGTAGAAATTAGTATGATAAAATATGATAAAGTCATCAAAATGAAGAAAGCCATTAAATAAAAAATATTTATTCCTCTTCTCCCATTTTTTTTCTTACGACAGGACATTTCGATTTTACGATTTTTCGAACAAAAAAAAACGTCAATCCGCATTTGAGTTTGGATTGGAATTTTATTTTGATTCAATTCAATTGAAGAGTCAACCTATTTTTTTTCTGGTTCTAAGACCAGCAGCTCTAGCGGTTGACTCGCTTCTTTCAAATTGTTTCTCATTATTAAGAAAAGGTAACGGAGATAAAATACGAGCTTGTTTTATAGCAATAGTAATTAATCGTTGTTGTTTTAAGGTCAATCTATTCACCCGTCTAGATAATATTTTTCCTTGTTCGCTAATAAATCGACTAATTAAACTCATGTTTCTATAATCAATTCGATCCCCCGATTGGATCGGAGGCAAACGCCTACGAAAAGATCGCTTAGATTTAAGAAAGATTCGCTTGGATTTATCCATGGTTTGTTTATTCCTTATCCTGAAAATCCCAATCCTATTTCTTAATTCTACATCATCTTTGATCCGATCGAAATAGGATTTGGTTTGTTTCTATTTATTTGTTTATATTTAAATAAATTAAAAAAAAAATTAAAATAAATTATATATATATATTGTTATATATAATATGTAATTTTTCATCTTCCTTGGAAGACTGACACACGAGCGATCGGTTCGATCTATTTCTTTATCTCCCCATGAATCGTATGTTTGTAACAACAGGGACAGAATTTTCTCAATTCCAATCGACTAGGCGTATTGTGTCGATTCTTTTGAGTAATATATCTGGAAATGCCCATTGATTCCTTATTAACACGATTTCGAACACAACTGGTACATTCCAAAATAACCGTTACTCGGACATCTTTACCCTTAGCCATGAACCTCCTTTGGTTTTTGATTCACTCAATTCTTTAATTTTCCGACCCGAAGCAAGGAAGAAGAAAGGACACAAAAATAGAAGCAGGTAACTCGAAATCAAATTATGAAAGAAATATTTTGTTGCAATCAATATAGTAATAAATAATAAGTAATATAATGATTTCTAACTATATTTATAATTTTTAATTGCCGTACAGTATTTCATTTTCAGTTAAGTATCTTGTATGATATTGTTGTCCCAACCACCGCATTTCCATTCTATTATTAATTTAATTTGAGCCTGAGCCCGAGTTCATAGTTTCACTGAGGGTGAAACCGCTTTTTCTTTGTTTTTTTTTTTTTTTTTAGAAAGAATAAGTAAAAAAAGAAAAAAAGAAAAAACAAAGAAAAAAAGAAGGGAGGGGTAGGGATTAGTTACAGATATTTGATTGTATCTCTAATCTTCTTCCCCCTTCCCATATCAATAGCTAGAATGAAAAAAAGGGGAATATCAACGCATCCGGAAAAAAACGATTGATCTCTATCAATAAACCTGCTAAAGACCCGAACCATAGAGTACTTACTACCGGTGCCACGGAGAGATATGTTTTTAGATCTCGCATTTTAAAAACTCCTCTTTCTGTATTCGTTATTGTAATTTTCTTGTAATTTGTAATACATAATGGTAATACATATATGACCGGATGTGTATATGTAGTTAATGACTTACCACTTGTACGCGGAGTTCCTAATTCAAATTGAAATGTACAAAATAGATATTTATTAAAAGAAAAAAATACGTCCATTTCCGCCTTAAATTCCTAAAAAATATTAATTTTTTGTGGTAGATTTCATATTTATTTCATACTTTATATAAGTCTTTTACCATATTATATTTTTGTTATATGATATATGAGACCAAAAGGAAGAAGGAAGAAATGATAAGATAGTTTGTGTATATCAATGTAGGAAATAAAGATGTGGAAAACAAGACAGGGATTCTCTACAATGACACTGTAGACCAATTGAAAGGGATGTAGCGCAGTTTGGTAGCGCGTTTGTTTTGGGTACAAAATGTCACGGGTTCAAATCCTGTCATCCCTACCTATTACTTATCTTCTGAGCAGTAACGAGGGATTAATTGAGATCAATTAATAAAATTGTACATACATAATTAAATAAATATTTAATTTTTCTTTTTTATTTAATTTTTATTTTTTATAGTATATATATATGCAAGATAAATTGGGGTCACAAAGTATTTATTGTGATAATAAAGCGCTCTTAGTTCAGTTCGGTAGAACGTGGGTCTCCAAAACCCGATGTCGTAGGTTCAAATCCTACAGGGCGTGATTCTGTGTTCTTGTTAATCGCGGGAGGTCAAAATTACACTAAAATAATTGAGCAGCAACCTAAAT